ATTTTTTGTTTAAATTTTTAGCATTGAGAAGATTTTTAGTGATTTTGACCGAATTTTTTAGGCTATTAAAAAAGTGATGAAAAAAGTTAAATGCATGTATATATATAAATTCATCCCGATGGTTAACCCCACTTCAACTTGTTAACCGGCACGTTCTTGAGTCCTCCCTGGTTTTGGGGTTTGACAAGGATAACAGGAATTCCTGAGCGTAGGGGGTAGGGGGGTTTGTCGCGCGTAAGCCAAAGGGGGGCATATATAATAGTAAGTTGAATAAGGAATATATATGTTATGTACGTGAGATTAGAATATGTTATTCTTGAGTTATGTCATTTAATAATGAACCTAGTTTATTTATTCCAAGGGAAATGTTCAACCTTGATTATTCTATTGAGCCTGCACTCTGATATGCAAGGTGAAAGGAAACCAAAAAGAGAACCCCTATGCATATAAAAGAACGCCCGGCATGTTGGGTAACGCGGAGTATGTACTACACAAGTAGCCGGATGCAAGGAAGAGATTTGACGGGTGGGTCTACACCGACTGTACATGAGATGTTAAACCAAGATACAAGGAATAATTCAGTTGGGCCACCCCCACTGTTTGTGTCCCTGATTCTATCATTCATGATATGCCTTAATGTAAATCGATGGTGGTCTCTTACTACATTAAAATAGTGAATATAAATGTTAGTTGGGTCAGGCAGAAGAAACTTTGGTAAATGAATTTGTTAGTTGACCCGATCATTAATGTTAGACGAAAGATAATCGAGTAGTGAACAAGAATAATTTGTCCTTTTAATTTCAGATTTTAGTCCATGCTTTTAGGTTAAAATAATTGTATGGTGATAATACATATATATGTATTTTTGGGTTAAGATAATCGCATGGTGATAATACATATGCATGTACATATGTCCTATACGTACATATATGTGGGTCTACTTTTAGGAGTTACTACCAGAAGATAGTTTAACATAGAATCCTGGCTTTGGGAGCCAGGGGTGGGAGTTAGAATCTCCTTCTTCTGGGCGCTAGGAGGGGGTTTAACCCTCGATCTTCGGATTACAAGACCGATGCTTTATAGGGCTAAGCTACTAGGGCAGGCTCATTTCAGTGCTTTATTTTCCATTCATCCGGCTAGCGGCGCGAGGATAAGGAAGAGGGCGAAGTATAGCACCGACGCAATTTGCCCGATAATAATGTAGGGGTGTTCTACAGGCATGCCCCCGATTCATGTCAAGATAATTATATCTGCCACCAAGGTTCAGAATAAGAATTGAGTGATTGGGCGAAAGGTTAGTCCGCGTTGTTTTGAGGTGTGTAGAATGGGCACTACTATGAGCACGAGGATAGAAAATAATAACGCAAGGACGCCCCCTAGTTTATTTGGGATAGATCGTAAGATGGCGTAGGCAAAAAGAAAGTATCACTCTGGCTTAATGTGTGGTGGGGTGACGAGCGGGTTGGCGGGGATAAAATTTTCTGAGTCGCCTAGTAGGTTAGGTGAGAATAGCGCTAAAGATGTTAAGGCCATCAGCATAAGAACAAACCCTAATAGGTCTTTGTAGGAAAAATAGGGGTGGAAGGAAATTTTGTCCGCGTCAGAATTTAGCCCGGCGGGGTTGTTTGACCCAGTTTCGTGTAAGAAGAGGAGGTGGAGGATGGTTGCTGCAGCAACAATAAATGGGAGGAGGAAGTGAAAAGCGAAAAATCGGGTGAGCGTCGCGTTGTCTACTGAAAAGCCCCCTCAGATTCATTGGACTAGCGCGTCTCCTATATAGGGGACTGCTGAGAGTAGGTTAGTAATAACTGTGGCCCCTCAAAATGATATTTGACCTCAGGGCAGGACGTAGCCCACAAAAGCGGTTATTATGACGAGGAGGAGGAGGATTACGCCGATATTTCAGGTTTCTTTATAGAGATAAGAGCCATAGTACAGACCGCGGGCGATGTGCATGTAGATGCAAATAAAGAAGAATGATGCGCCGTTGGCATGTAGGCTTCGAATCAGTCAGCCGTAATTTACGTCGCGGCAGATGTGATTGACGGAAGAGAATGCGGTGGAAATGTCTGAGGTATAGTGTATGGCCAGAAATAGGCCCGTTAAAATTTGGGAAATTAAACACAATCCTAAAAGAGATCCAAAATTTCATCAGACTGAGATATTAGAGGGCGTTGGTAGGTCCACTAATGCATCGTTAGCGATTTTAATGAGAGGGTGGGTTTTTCGTAGGCTTGCCATTAATTGTTCTTGTAGTTGAATTACAACGGTGGTTCTTCAAATCATTGGTTTCGGTTAGAGTCTGAGCAAGAATTATGACCTATTTTATGTTTTTACTATTGATGGCGTTAATTTTGGGTTTGATTGCGGTTGCTTCTAACCCGACACCATATTTTGCGGCCCTGGGTCTAGTGGTAGCGGCGGGTGTTGGGTGTGGAATCTTGGTTAGTTCGGGGGGCTCCTTTTTATCATTGGTGCTCTTTTTAATTTACTTGGGGGGGATGCTGGTGGTATTTGCTTATTCAGCGGCTTTGGCTGCGGAGCCCTTCCCGGAGGCTTGGGGGAGTGGGTCCGTTCTAGGGTACGTTTTAGTTTATCTTATCGGTGTTGTATTGGCGGCGGGGGCGCTCTGGGGAAGTTGAGACGAGGGGTCATGGGTCGTAGTTGATGGATTAAAAGAGTTTTCTCTATTACGGGGGGATGTTGGGGGGGTGGCAATAATATATTCTTTGGGGGGTTCAATGTTGGTGATTTGTGCCTGGGTTCTTCTTTTAACGTTGTTGGTGGTGTTAGAACTTACTCGCGGGTTAAGTCGGGGGGCAGTTCGGGCAGTTTAAAGGGTAGATGCAAGAATGCCCAGGCCCATAGTTAATAAAAAGAAGGATAGGTAAGTTTTGATAATTCCTCGTTGGACATCGCTTATGGTTTTTGCCAAGAACACTTGGGCGAGGGTTAAGCCTATTGGCCCTGAAGCTTCAAACCATGTTTGGTCTAGTTTAGTGGCGATTGATTGCCCTAGTGTAAGGTTAAGTTTTGGGGGGAGGCGATGAATGATCGGGGGAAAGTACCCAAGCATGTTTGAGAAGTGGTGAAGCGGCATAGTAGGGGTAATTTTGATTTGTTTGTTGGTCAGGGCTGCGAGTTCCATGGCTGTTAGGAGGCCAATAATTGTCACCGTAAGGGCTGCCATTTTTAGGGCGAGGGGCATCGTTATGACGGGTGTGTTGAGGGGGAGGAAGTTTGAGGTAATAACAAGTCCTGCAATAATGCTTCCTCAGGCAAGTCGTTTGAGGGGTTTAATAACTAAGGGGTTATTTTCATTGATTGGGGAAAGGGGCAGGAATCGGGGGGTTCCCATAGTAACGAAGAAGACTACCCGGAAGCTGTAGACAGCGGTGAAGGAGGTAGCAATTAATGTCAATGTTAGGGCTCAGGCGTTTAGATAGGAGATGTTAAGGGCTTCAATAATGGCGTCCTTTGAGAAGAATCCGGCTAGAAATGGGGTGCCTGTTAGGGCTAGGCTGCCGATCGTCAAGCAGGCTGAGGTAGTGGGCATCAAGTTTTGGAGTCCTCCTATTTTTCGGATGTCTTGTTCGTCATTTAGGCTGTGAATAATTGACCCTGAGCACAGAAATAACATGGCCTTGAAGAAGGCGTGCGTACAGATGTGAAGAAATGCAAGTTGTGGTTGATTTAGTCCAATAGTGACTATTATTAATCCTAGCTGACTTGATGTTGAAAACGCTACAATTTTCTTGATATCGTTTTGTGTTAAAGCGCAGGCGGCTGTGAATAAGGTGGTTAATGCGCCTAAACATAGGCAGATGGTCAAAGCTAATTTGTTATGCTCTATGAGAGGATGGAGCCGGATTAAAAGGAAGATGCCTGCGACTACCATAGTGCTTGAATGGAGTAGGGCGGACACTGGTGTGGGGCCCTCCATGGCAGAAGGGAGTCATGGATGCAGGCCAAACTGGGCCGATTTGCCAGTTGCTGCAAGGATGAGACCTATAAGGGGGACTGTTATGTCAAAGTTTTTTGACAAAAAAAAGATTTGCTGTATTTCTCATGAGTTAAAGTTTATTGCGAGTCAGGCCATAGCTAAGACCAGGCCGATGTCCCCCACGCGGTTGTAAATAACGGCCTGAAGGGCTGCTGTGTTGGCGTCTGCTCGCCCGTATCATCAGCCGATTAATAGAAAAGATATGATTCCTACCCCCTCCCACCCGATGAATAACTGAAATATGTTGTTTGCCGTAACTAGAATAATTATGGCTACTAAGAATAGTAGGAGGTGCTTAAAAAACCGGTCCATGTCGGGGTCAGAGTGTATGTACCATAGTGCAAATTCTAGAATCGCCCAGGTAACGTAAAGGGCAATGGGGACAAAGATAAGGGAGTAGCGATCAAATTTAAAGCTAATGTTTATGTCAAATATAAGTGTGTTTATTCAATGCCAGTTTGTGATAACACTTTCTATCCCTTGGTCCAAGAAAAGCATAAGTGGTAGAAGACTAACAAAGAATGAGATGCGAACAGCGGTTTTGACATAGGTGTTTGCTCAGTCGGGAAGGCGTGGTCCCGGGCGGAATGCAGTTAGTAGGGGGTATACAAGGATCAGGAGAATCAAGATTAGGGAGGATGCCATAATTAGGATTGTTGAGTTCATAGCTTCTGCTTGGATTTGCACCAAGAGTTTTTGGTTCCTAAGACCAATGGATGAGCTGTTATCCTTCGGAAGCATAAAAAGGCCGTGGATTTTAACCCCGGTTCATAAGGATTAGCAGTACTTATTGATTCTTATCCCTTCTTGGTGAGTAAGGGGATTTTAACCCCTATTTTTAGAATCACAATCTAATATTTTGGTTAAACTATACTTACTAGTAACATCACCCTCATATTAATTCGGGCTTGGCAATAAGTAGAATGACGGGGATGAGGTGGAGGGTCATTAATAAATGTTCTCGGGTGTGAAATGGTGAGAGTTCAATGATGTGGTGTGGTGTCGGCCCCCGCTGTGTTATAAGAAATAGGTAGAGGGAGTATCCTGCTGTAATAAGTGTCCCTAGTCCTGTGAGGGCGATGGTCATGGGGGATCAATTAAACAGGGTTGTGATAATCATTAGCTCGCCTATTAAGTTGGGAAGCGGGGGGAGTGCTAGGTTGGCCAAGTTGGCGATGAATCATCATACGGCTGTGAGGGGAAAGATTATTTGAAGTCCGCGGGCAAGGATTATTGTTCGGCTATGAGTTCGTTCATAGGCTGTATTTGCCAAGCAAAATAGTATTGAGGAGACTAATCCGTGGGCGATTATGAGAATGATTGCTCCTGAGAACCCTCATGGGGTTTGAATAAGAATTCCTCCTGCCACAAGGCCCATATGACTTACAGATGAGTACGCGATGAGGGATTTAAGATCAGTTTGTCGAAGGCAGATAGAGCCTGTCATGATGATTCCCCACAGCGCGAGAATAATAAAGGGGTATGCTAATTCTTTCGAGAGGGGGTCCAGTATAATTATTATTCGTATTATGCCGTAGCCTCCAAGTTTGAGTAAGACTGCTGCTAGGACCATTGAGCCTGCAACGGGGGCCTCTACATGTGCTTTAGGCAGTCAGAGGTGGACGCCATACAGGGGTATTTTTACTAGGAAGGCGATTAAGCAGCCCGCTCATCAGATCTTGTCGCTTCAGGACTCTAGCGTCAATGGTTGGGCATACTGGATCACTAGCATAGATAGTGTGCCTGTGGACTGTTGCAGGAGGAGTAGGGCAACTAGGAGGGGTAACGAGCCTGCTAGTGTATAAAAAAGGAAGTAGGTTCCTGCGTTTAGCCGCTCGGTTTGGTTGCCTCAGCGGGTGATAATGATAAGGGTGGGAATAAGGGTGGCTTCAAACATGATATAAAACATAATAACTTCCGTGGCGCCAAATGCTATGATTAAAAAGGTTTGCAGTGAGGCTAGAAGGGAAATATAGAGGCGTTGTCGGTTGATGGGTTCTGGGTTAATATGATTTTGGCTAGCTAAAATCATCAGAGGGAGTAGTCAGCATGTTAGAACTAGAAGGGGGGTTGACAGGGGGTCTGTGGCTAAGTATGTGTTAGATGCGGTTCACCCGGCTTCCGATGTTCATTTTAACCATGTAAGGCTAATGAGGGCGATTAAGAGGCTGTGGGCAGTTGAAGCTGTTCAGAGTCATTTGGGGGAAATAAGTCATACTGTTGGAAATAATATAATTGTTGGTAGTAGGACCTTTAGCATTGTAGAAGATTGAGGTTTTGTAAGCGGTCATTGCCGTGAGTTCGGGCGGTGGCTACCAGAAGTGCAAGGCCCGTACTTGCTTCACAGGCGGAGAAGGCTAACAGTAGCATTGGTGCTGTAGAGAAGTTTGTTGATTCAAATTGTAGTGTTCATAGGGCTAGCGCGATGAATAAAGACAGTATTATGCCCTCTAAGCACAAGAGTGCTGAGAGCAGGTGGGTACGGTGAAAGGCCAGTCCTATTAGCCCTAAAACAAATGCTGAGCTGAAGCTAAAGTGTAGGGGTGTCATAAGGGGGTCGTGGACTCTAACCACAATTTTCTGAGCCGAAATCAGAGGTCTTGATTAGACTAACTCCCTATTCAGCTCACTCTAAACCTCCTTGAGTTCATTCATATATTAGTCCGAGGGTTAGCAGAACCAAGACTATAGTAGCTCAAAAGAATGTTCCGGTGGGGTTATAAAGTTGGTCCCCCCAGGGCAGGGGCAGAAGAAGGGCAATTTCTAAGTCAAATAAGAGGAACAAAATTGCTACGAGAAAGAAACGTAGGGAGAAAGGCAATCGGGCGGATCCTAGAGGGTCAAATCCGCATTCGTAGGGTGAAAGCTTTTCTGCGTCGGGGAGTATTTGGGGTAGTCAAAAGGAGACAATTGCTAGGACAAAGGATAAAGCCACTGTAATAAAAATAATAGTTGTGATTAAGTTCATTATCTTTCCTTGGGGTTTAACCAAGACTAAATGATTGGAAGTCACTTGTACTTACTTGATACTAGAAAGATATGAGCCTCATCAGTAAATAGACACGTAAAGGAAAAGTCAGACAACATCTACAAAGTGTCAGTATCAGGCGGCGGCTTCAAAGCCAAAGTGGTGTTCAGAGGTGAAGTGGTATTGGATTTGACGGAGAAGACACACGGCGAGGAAGGTTGATCCAATGATTACATGTAGGCCATGGAATCCTGTGGCTACAAAGAATGTGGAGCCGTACACACCGTCTGCAATGGTAAAAGGTGCCTCATAGTACTCTATGGCTTGAAGGGCGGTAAAGTACAGGCCTAGAAGAATTGTAAGTGCAAGAGACTGAATGGCCTGCTTTCGTTCGCCCTCTATGATGCTGTGGTGGGCCCATGTAACTGTGACTCCGGATGCTAATAAGACGGCTGTGTTAAGCAGGGGGACTTCAAATGGGTCCAGTGTAATAATACCAGTGGGGGGTCAGCATCCTCCTAGTTCTGGGGTTGGTGCCAGACTTGAGTGATAAAAGGCTCAAAAGAACCCAAGAAAGAAGAATACTTCGGAGGTAATGAATAGAATTATCCCGTAGCGGAGTCCTTTTTGGACCGGGGGTGTGTGGTGGCCTTGAAAGGTTCCTTCCCGGATGATATCGCGTCATCATTGAATTATTGTTAAAATTAACAAAATTAATCCAAGAGTTATAAGTGTTGTTGAGTGGAAGTGGAACCAGATGGCTAGGCCGGACGTCATTAATAAAGCGCCGATAGCTCCGGTTAGCGGTCATGGGCTTGGGTCAACCATGTGATATGCATGTGCTTGGTGGGCCATTAAACGTTTTCTTGGAGATAGAGGCTTAGAAGTAAAACAAATACATAGGCCTGAATTATTGCGACTGCAACTTCCAAAAGTGTTAGAAGGAAAAGAACAGTGGCTGTTAAAATAGCTACTGTTGGCATTATTGGCATAAGTACAAATACAGCGGTGGCGATGAGTTGGATGAGAAGGTGGCCTGCGGTTAAGTTGGCTGTGAGTCGGACCCCGAGGGCCAGCGGTCGAATAAATAGGCTAATTGTTTCGATGATAATAAGTACAGGAATTAAGGGAATGGGCGTTCCTTCCGGGAGAAGATGGCCAAGAGCAGTTGTTGGTTGGTAGCGTAAACCAATGATTACTGTTGCTAGCCAGAGAGGGACGGCAAGGCCTATATTAAGGGACAGCTGAGTTGTTGGTGTGAAGGTGTAGGGGAGAAGGCCAAGTATATTGATAGTAATCAGGAAAACCATTAATGAGGTTAGGAGTAGGGCTCATTTGTGGCCCCCTACATTTAACGGGAGAAGTAATTGATTTGTAAACCGATTAATAAACCAGGTTTGTAGGGTAATAAGTCGGTTATTTACTCATCGGGCAGGGGGGGTGGGAAATATAATTCAGGGCAGTGCGATTGCAACAGAGATTAGTGGAAGGCCTAGAAAAGACGGGCTCGCAAATTGGTCAAAAAAGCTTACTATCATGGTCAGTCTCAGGGCTCAGTTTTATGTTTTTCTGCGCTTACTGGTGTAAGTTCATTTGGTGTCACGTGGTTCAAGATTTTAGCGGGGATAACAGTAAGGAAAATAACTCAGGAGAATACTAGAATTGCAAATCAGGGATTAGGATTTAATTGTGGCATTTCACTAGAGGTGGTCGGCAGGCACCAAACTTTGGCTTAAAAGGCCAATGCTTTATCCAATAATTAGCTTTCTAGTGAGGCGTCTTCTAGCATTAGGGAGGATCAGTTTTCAAAGTGTTCGAGTGGGACGGCTTCAACCACGATAGGCATAAAGCTGTGGTTGGCCCCGCAGATCTCAGAGCATTGTCCGTAGAATACGCCTGGGCGGGAGGCGATGAAGGCAGTCTGGTTGAGTCGGCCGGGCACAGCATCTATTTTTACCCCTAGGGATGGAACGGCTCAAGAGTGTAGGACATCTTCTGCAGAGACTAGGATGCGGATGGGCGATTCTATAGGAACTACCATGCGATGGTCTGTCTCCAGCAGCCGGAACTGGCCTGGCGCTAGGTCTTGAGTTGGAATTATGTAGGAGTCGAAGCCCAGGTCTTCATAGTCGGTATACTCATAACTTCAGTACCATTGGTGGCCCATGGCTTTAATTGTTAGGTGGGGGTCGTTAATTTCGTCTATTAGATATAAAATTCGAAGGGATGGGAGGGCAATTAAGACTAGAATAACGGCTGGTAAAACGGTTCATACGATTTCAATTTCTTGAGAGTCTAAAATATATTTATTGGTAAGTTTAGTTGAAACTATTGCGATAATAATATACAGGACCAGGGTGCTAATTAGAAAAACAATTATTAGGGCATGGTCGTGAAAATGAAGAAGTTCTTCTATAACGGGGGATGCCGCGTCTTGGAATCCTAGTTGTGTGGGATGTGCCATTAAGATAAAAGATACGCAAGGGTTTAACTTGCAATTTCACCTTGACAAAGTGATGTAATTTGTTTTACTAGTATCTTAAAAGAAAGTGACAGAGTGGTTATGTGACTGGCTTGAAACCAGTTTATGGGGGTTCAATTCCTTCCTTTCTGGTTAGTTTGATTGAATTTGTACAAACGCTGGTTCTTCAAATGTGTGGTAGGGTGGTGGGCAGCCGTGTAGCCATTCCACGTTTGTCATGGTCAACTCTACTGAAGAGACTTCCCGTTTGGCGGCGAAGGCTTCTCATAAAATGAATAGAAACATAATTACTGCTACTAAGGAGATGAGTGAGCCGATAGATGATACTGTGTTTCATAGGGCATATGCGTCTGGGTAGTCAGAATACCGTCGTGGTATTCCGGCTAGGCCCAGGAAGTGTTGGGGGAAGAATGTAAGGTTTACACCAATAAATATTACGCCAAAGTGAGTTTTAGTTCATGTGTCATTAAGGGTGTAACCTGAGAATAGGGGGAATCAGTGTACAAATGCTGCTATAATAGCAAAGACCGCCCCTATTGATAAGACGTAGTGGAAATGTGCGACTACGTAGTATGTGTCGTGTAAAACAATATCTAGCGATGAGTTGGCCAAAACAATCCCTGTTAGTCCACCCACCGTAAATAGGAAAATAAATCCTAGGGCCCACAGTAGGGGTGTTTCTCATTTGATAGAGCCGCCATGCAGTGTGGCCAATCAGCTAAATACTTTTACTCCTGTTGGGATGGCAATAATTATCGTTGCAGAGGTAAAATAGGCACGGGTGTCTACGTCTATTCCCACGGTAAACATGTGGTGTGCTCAGACGATAAAGCCCAGGAGGCCGATAGCCATCATAGCCCATACTATTCCTATGTAGCCGAAAGGTTCTTTTTTCCCGGCGTAGTAGGCCACGACGTGCGAGATGATGCCAAATCCTGGTAAAATTAGAATATAGACTTCTGGGTGGCCGAAAAATCAAAATAAGTGTTGATATAGGATTGGGTCCCCTCCCCCTGCCGGGTCAAAGAATGTGGTGTTAAGGTTTCGATCTGTGAGAAGCATTGTAATTCCAGCGGCTAGGACTGGTAGAGATAGTAGAAGAAGGACAGCTGTTACGAGTACGGCTCACACAAATAAGGGTGTCTGGTACTGAGAAATGGCTGGAGGTTTTATGTTAATAGTTGTGGTAATAAAGTTAATTGCTCCTAAGATTGAGGATACCCCTGCTAAGTGGAGCGAAAAGATTGTTAGGTCTACTGACGCTCCTGCGTGGGCTAGGTTGCCTGCAAGAGGGGGGTAGACTGTTCAGCCGGTTCCGGCCCCGGCTTCAACTCCGGAGGAGGCAAGTAGAAGGAGAAAAGATGGGGGGAGGAGCCAGAAGCTCATATTATTTATTCGAGGAAAGGCTATATCGGGTGCGCCGATTATAAGTGGGACAAGTCAGTTTCCGAATCCCCCGATGAGAATAGGTATTACTATAAAGAAAATTATTACGAAGGCGTGGGCAGTAACAATAACATTGTAAATTTGGTCGTCCCCGAGGAGTGAGCCAGGCTGGCTCAGTTCCGCCCGGATGAGAAGGCTTAGGGCGGTTCCGACTATTCCGGCTCAGGCACCAAATACAAGATAAAGGGTGCCAATGTCTTTGTGGTTTGTAGAAAAGAATCAGCGTGTAATTGCCACAGGTAGGGTGGCCGAGCGTTTAGGCGGCGGGTTGTAGCCCCGTAGATAGAGGTTTGAGTCCTCTCCCTATCAAGCCCCGTAGTGGAAAGCACGTTGGATTGCAAATCCGAAGACGCAGACTAATACCCTGCCGGGGCTTTCCCCGCCTTACTAGGCTACGGCGGGGAAAGTAGATGGATGCTCGCTGGCTTGAGCGCTTAGCTGTTAACTAAGAGTTTGTAGGATCGAGGCCTTCCCATCTAGAAAGGCCTTAGTTTAATAAAAACATTTGATTTGCACTCATAAAATGCAAGATAGAGTCTTGTAGGTCTTAACAGGAATTAGAAGATTTTAACTTCTGCTTAGGGCTTTGAAGGCCCTCGGTCTAATTTATCCTAAATTCCTAGGTGGTTAGTATCAGAATGGCAGGGGTAAGGGGGAGGAGGGCTAGTGCTGCGGTGGTCAATAGTGCTAGTGAAAATGAGGTTTGAGTAGCAGCGGTTCGTCAGGGGGTTGTTGAGTTGTTAACATTCGGGGAAATAGTTAGTGTTATTGAGTAGCAGAGTCGAAGATAAAAGTAAAGGCTGAGGAGGGCAGCTAGGGCCATAACTGTGGCAATTGCTGGGAGGTCCTGCTTTGTTAATTCTTGCAGAATTAGTCATTTAGGCATAAATCCTGTTAGTGGAGGGAGGCCCGCTAATGACAGGAGTACAAGAGCAGTAGTGACAGAGAGGATGGGGCTCTTTGTTCAGACCGTGGTCAGGGTGTTGATTTTCATTGCGGAGAATATTTTTAATGTTAAAAATGCTGCGGATGTTATGAAAATATAGGTAAGCAGGGCAAGTAAAGTAAGTTGGGGGGCATATTGTAAAATGATAATTATTCAGCCTATGTGGGCGATTGATGAGTAGGCAAGGATTTTTCGTAGTTGGGTCTGATTTAGGCCTCCCCATCCTCCAATTAGTGTTGATAAAAGTCCGAGGGCTGTTAATAATAAGGGATTGATGTCCTGGGCCGTCTGCATAATCAGGGCGAGGGGGGCAAGTTTTTGTCAGGTCGACAAGATTAGCCCTGTTGTTAGGTCTAGTCCTTGGAGGACTTCGGGCATTCAAAGATGTATTGGGGCGAGCCCAATTTTTAGCGCAAGGGCAAAAATAATCATTGTGCTGGCGATGGGGCTTGATATGTTGGTTATTTCTCATGTTCCGGTAATTCAGGCGTTTGTAGTACCTGCAAACAGGATTATGGCAGCGGCAGTGGCCTGGATTAAGAAATACTTTGTTGAGGCCTCGACTGCGCGGGGGTGGTGATGTTGCGCTATCAGAGGAATGATGGCCAGGGTATTGATTTCTAATCCTATTCAGGCCAGAAGTCAGTGGGAACTTGCAAAAGTCAGGGTGGTCCCCAGGCCTAGGCTGGACAGTAGGGTTAAGAGTACGAAGGGGTTCATTGATGGAGGAGGGGGTTTAACCGTCATGTCCGGGGTATGGGCCCGAAAGCTTAATTAGCTGACTCCATCTTAGAAAGTGGTGTAGAGGAAGCACCAAGAGTTTTGATCTCTTGAGCATGGGTTCGACCCCCTTCTTTCTAAGAACTGAGGGGACTTTAACCCCTATAAGCCACTCTATCAAAGTGGTCCCTGGGCGTTCGGGCACGGTTCCTGGGCTACAGTTGGGGGGGAAGGCCCGCGAGTGCAATTGGAAGGGCGATGTGTCATAAGACTAGGGCTAGTGTGAGGGGCAAGAAGTTTTTTCATACAAGGTGTATGAGCTGGTCATAGCGGAATCGGGGGTATGAGGCTCGAACTCAGAGGAAGACGATTGATAGGAGTGCAGCTTTGGTTATAAGGCCAACGGCTGTTAGCTCAGGGGCGTTTGGGACAAGGGATGACCCCATGAAAAGTACGGTTGAGAGTGTATTTATAAGTAGAATATTTGCGTACTCGGCCAGAAAAAACAGTGCGAAAGGGCCCCCTGCGTATTCTACATTAAATCCTGAAACCAATTCTGATTCCCCCTCCGTCAGATCGAAGGGTGCTCGGTTTGTTTCGGCAAGAGTTGAGATGTACCATATCGCAGCTAGTGGCCAGGCTGGGATTACTAATCAGGTGCCTTCTTGGGCAATACTAAACGTCTGTAGGGTATAGCCCCCTGAAAAGATAATTACGGACAGGAGAATAAGTCCGAGGCTTACTTCATATGAGATCGTTTGGGCTACTGCCCGCAGGGCTCCAATAAGCGCATATTTTGAATTGGATGCTCAGCCTGAGCCCAGAATAGAGTAGACTGCAAGGCTTGATAGTGCCAAGAGAAACAATATTCCGAGGTTTAGGTCGACTACGGGATAGGGCATTGGTATAGGGGCCCATAGAATTATGGCTAGGGTAAGTGCCAGGATAGGAGCGGCTAAAAACAGGAAGGGGGAGGAGGTGGAGGGGCGTACCGGTTCCTTGATAAATAATTTTACACCATCTGCGATGGGTTGCAGAAGGCCATAGGGTCCCACTACATTGGGGCCCTTTCGTAGCTGCATATACCCTAAAACCTTTCGCTCAATTAAGGTCAAAAAGGCTACTGCTAGGAGGACAGGAACAATGTAGGCAAGAGGGTTGATTAGGTGGGTTAAGATGTTTAGCATAACTGGGGAGAGGACTTGAACCTCTGATTTAAAGGGCTTAGGCCTTTCGCAATTACCATGCTCTGCCACCCCAATAGTCCTTATTTCGGCGGTTGGGTTTTGGCCCTCCCTTTACTTAGTTTATTTGTTTTCATTGATTAGGGGTGGGGCGTGCTTTAAGCATGGGCCCCTCTTTTCCGGTCCTTTCGTACTAGGAAAAGTGGCGCTACAGATAGAAACTGACCTGGATTACTCCGGTCTGAACTCAGATCACGTAGGACTTTAATCGTTGAACAAACGAACCCTTAATAGCGGCTGCACCATTAGGATGTCCTGATCCAACATCGAGGTCGTAAACCCCCTCGTCGATATGGACTCTGGGAGAGGATTGCGCTGTTATCCCTAGGGTAACTTGGTTCGTTGATCGGCTTTACGCCGGATCATTATTGGTCAGATGTTCTGCGGCTTAGAGATGTCTCTCTTAGTTTTAGGGGTGTTAGCCCTTTCCGCTTGGAGGCTTATTTTTCCTCCATGGTCGCCCCAACCGAAGGTAAAATCTCATTTTCCAGTAAGTTCTTGTCTTTTTACGGAGTTGTTTGACGTGGTTGAGTTTTGTACCTAAAGCTCCAAAGGGTCTTCTCGTCTTGTACTATTACACCCGCTTCTGCACGGGTAGATCAATTTCACTGACTTGAAGAGGGAGACAGTTAAGCCCTCGTTTGGCCATTCATACAGGTCTTTATTTAAAAGACAAGTGATTGCGCTACCTTTGCACGGTCAAAATACCGCGGCCGTTGAACCCGTAGTCACTGGGCAGGCTGGACCTCCTATACGTAAAAAGTTGCAGGAGGCGATGTTTTTGGTAAACAGGCGAGGCTTGTGTTTGCCGAGTTCCTTCCTCTTCTTTTAGTCTTTCCCTTAAGGTGGCACGCCAGTGTGGGGTTAACGATATTAAGTTGTGAGGTTTTCTTGGTTTCTTTATTATTCACACTGCCCTCTTGATTTGGGTTCGTTAATTTTCAGCGGGGTGTCCGATCTGATTTACACTTGTGCCGGGAGAAGGGCGGGCCTTCTTGTTACTCATTCTAGCATAATTTCTCCCATGGGGGCATGGGTTGGCTTAATAATTTTAGGGAAGTAAGATTTTTTATCGGTATAATAAACTATTGTCTGTTTGAGCTTTAACGCTTTCTATTTAGGTGGCTGCTTTTGGGCCCACTAAAACAGTAAGTTTTGTGAATTATGATCTTTATTCTCCTGGAAAGGTTGTGTCCTTTGTTAAAAGGGCTGTACCCCTTTTAACTAACTCTCGTGTTTCTCTCTTAGTCATTTGTAGAATCTACTTTGGCTTGAGGGGCATGAGGCTGAACTTTTATCCATTTCTTAAGCAACCAGCTATCACCAAGTTCGGTAGGTCTGTCACTTCTACCCAGAGTTCTTCCCACTCTTTTGCCACAGAGACGGGTTTGCCCTAATTTATATAGGCTGCCTCGGGGTAGCTCACTTGGTTTCGGGGTTCCAAACTAAAGGGCTCTTTGCTTGGGGGTACTTGCTAAATCATGATGCAAAAGGTACAGGGGTTAGCCTTTGGTTTTTTTTGCTTTAATGGGTTGTTTCATTTCTCTTTCAGCTTTCCCTTGCGGTATTTTTTCTATGGCTTCAGGCTTAACCTTTTCTGTCTCCCGTACTTAGGTAAAAGAATGATTTAGTTTATTGGTTGAAATAATGTTTTGTATTAATATTCTAGGATTGTCTAAATGTTTGAGCTAGCTGTTCGGCTCAGGGCGATCTAATTTGCATAGATGTCTTCTCGGTGTAAGTGAGATGCTTAACTTACTCAGCCACACCCTGGGTTTATCCAAGTGCACCTTCCGGTACACTTACCATGTTACGACTTGCCTCCCCTTGTCAGCGCTTTGTGGTTAGGTAAGTTTATTGCATTTTGACAGGGGAGAGTGACGGGCGGTGTGTACGCGCCTCAGAGCCGGGTTCAAAAGGACACTCTTCTTCCTTTTTACTACTAAATCCTCCTTCAAGCACTATTTCATGTTGCGCATTCGTAGTATTCTATGATAGAAAATGTAGCCCATCTCTTCCCACTTCATGCGCTACACCTCGACCTGACGTTCTGGGTTGTGCCCATTTTGCTTACTTTGTTTCCCTCACGGGGTAAGCTGGCGACGGCGGTATATAGGCTGGGGAGACCAGAAGTGGTGAGGTTAAACGGGGGTTATCGGTTCTAGGACAGGCTCCTCTAGGGGGGTCTGAGGCACCGTCAGGTCCTTTGGGTTTCAAGCTAATGCTCGTAGTGCCCTGGCGGACATACAATTGTATTTCGATGTCTGGGTTTATGGCTGAGCATAGTGGGGTATCTAATCCCAGTTTGTTTCTCAGCTTTCGTGGGGTCAGGTGAGTATTACTAAAGCTACTTTCGTGCAATTGGGTCTCTAGCGCCCGGAAGCGTATGACGGCCGGGGGGCTATTTAGCTTTATTGGTTGGAGCCCTTAACCACCCTTTACGCCGCGGTATTATCAACTGGGGCCTCTCGTTTAACCGCGGTAGCTGGCACGAGTTTTACCGGCCCTGTTAACCCTGACTGAGTCGAGTTTTCACTCATGGCTTAATGTTTATCACTGCTGAATTCCCTTGGGGGTGTGGCTTGGCTGGGCGTCTTGGGCTAGGATTTGTGTGCCTGATGCTCGCTCCTGATCCCCGGGCGGGGGGTCGAGGGCGTACTCACGGGGGTGCGGATACTTGCATGTGTAAGTTGAGTTAAAGCTGATAATAAGGTCAGGACCATGCCTTTGTGCATGCGGAGCTTTCTAGGGCCCTTCTTAACATCTTCAGTGTTATGCTTTGCATAAGCTACGCTAGC